TATGTTTAAGTATGCATCTATGTTATATACTTTGATATACTTATATAATCTATTTAATATATTATATATATATTAGTATCTCTATATAGATTACTATTTCTACGCCCTATTAGATTTATTCCTTATTAGTATATACATAATATACTCTTATATTCTATATTCTTTAGTATTGTATATACTCAATACTCACTTAAGTAGAATTCTATATATATAGTATAATTGAATATATCTTTATAACAATAACAGGATAAAATGTTAATATAACAACAAATATAACAATAAATAAGAGGTACAAATATTAAATTATTAAATCGAGGTACTCATTCTATGACAACTATCAGCAACTTACCCGCTATTTTTGTGCCTTTAGTAGGCTTAGTATTTCCGGCAATTGCAATGGTTTCTTTATCTCTTCATGTTCAAAAAAACAAGATTTTTTAGATATTATGGGATTTAATCTTATCTATTGTTTTTTCAAGACTTAGGCTTACTTGGATCATAGTACAATTCTCTATGTAGTAGAATATGGTATAATGTGTAGCTTCTTCCGAACAGAAGTTCGTATGCATAAACACGATCTATGGGAAAATGAATTATAGCTATTTGAAGATAAATCATTATCGGGATGAATTTCTGAAACGTAAAGTCAATATATCTAAATGTCTGTGGATATCTATAATAAATCATAAAAAAAAAGATGTTATTAGTTTAGTTTATCTCTAAGCAATTGATGAATTACTCCTAAAGCTTCACATCATAATAGTGCTAGTCGATGAGGATTACTTCGGAAACAAAAAGATTAAAGTCAAATTTATTGGGGTTTATCTCCCAATTACAATAAAATGCAACTAGATCTAATATAGTATGAGTTGGCGATCAGACCGTATATGGATAGAACTTATAGCGGGGTCTCGAAAACCGAGTAATGTCTGCTGGGCTTTTATCCTTTTTTTAGGTTCATTAGGGTTTTTATTGGTTGGAACTTCTAGTTATCTTGGTAGGAATCTTATACCGTTATTTCCCTCTCAGCAAATAATTTTTTTTCCACAAGGAATCGTTATGTCTTTCTATGGAATCGCGGGTCTTTTTATTAGTTCATATTTGTGGTCCACAATTTCGTGGAATGTGGGTAGTGGTTATGATCGATTCGATATAAAAGAAGGAATAGTATGTATTTTTCGTTGGGGATTTCCTGGAAAAAATCGTCGCATCTTTCTCCGATTCCTTATGAAAGACATTCAATCCATCCGAATAGAAGTTAAAGAGGGTATTTATGCTCGTCGTGTCCTTTATATGGAAATCAGAGGCCAGGGGTCCATTCCCTTGACTCGTACCGATGAGAATTTGACTCTACGAGAAATTGAACAGAAAGCTGCTGAATTGGCCTATTTCTTGTGTGTACCAATTGAAGTATTTTGAAAAAAGGCGAATGCTTTCTTATTCTTAGCAAAAGGGAAAAAACTATAACTCAAGAATTCTCTTTCTCTTTTTTCTATAGCATAACTTAACTGAAGTTTCTGCCGAACTCTGATTAGAACAAAAAAAGTAAACTTACACGGACCAATCCTAAAGCGAAATAGTTTTTATCCATAAATCATTTTTTATGAGTATGTAAATCCACTTAAATCAATTCAGTAACGGAACAAGTAAGAAATCGGAATAAAGAATTTCTCTTTTTTTTTTTTCAATATTGTGAATTTAGTAAATACAGATAGATTCTCTCTTGTAAATCATCTCTCCTTTTTTGTTAATCAACATTTTTTATCTTTTTTTGTGCTATTTAATTACCAACCGATTGGACCGCTTATAATGATAACATTTCTATCTTGTTTTGACACTCATTTTTGATCATAGCATCGCAGTATTCTTCATAAAATTCTATCAATTATTCCTGTACTGAGGGTGGCCAGCGATTTTTTTTTCGAAATCTTTGGATATTTTGATAAACTGGGAGTTCTTTCGTCTCGAAATTCGAATAATATTCATTATTTGAAATGGCTTTTTCGTGCATTCATCCAAAGGGGACAATTGCTTCGAATCATATATTTTGAAAGAATATTCTATAGAATATTCTAGTTTATTTATTTCTTCATTCAATTTGAAGTGGAATCTTTCTTATTCTATTTCTGTATTTCTATATTGTTTTTCTGTATTCTTTCTAAATTCAAGGACCAACCCATTGTCATTGTACGGAATCACAAATAAAAAACGGAGAATAGGCTCATTGTAATGTAATAGAACTGATATTTGATATAAATCTTAGTATCGTATAGAGAGAGTCGACGAATGAGATGAGTTCATTTCAAAATTCACAGACGAGCAAATGGCAAAAAAGAACGCATTTATTTCCCTTTTATATCTTGCATCGATAGTATTTTTGCCTTGGTGGATCTCTCTCTCATTTACATTTAATAAAAGTCTGGAATCTTGGGTTAATAATTGGTGGAATACTAGGCCCTCCGAAATCTTTTTGAATGATATTCAAGAAAAGAATATTCTAAAAAAATTCATAGAATTAGAGGAACTCTCCCTCTTCGACGAAATTCTAAAGGAATACCCGGAAAGGCGTTTACAAAAGCTTCACATTGGGGTTTACAACGAAACGATCCAATTGATCAAGATGCACAATGAGGGTCGTATCCATACGATTTTACATTTCTCAACAAATATAATTTCTTTCGTTATTCTAAGTGTTTATTCTATTCTAAGTAATGAAGAACTTATTTTTCTTAACTCTTGTCTTCAAGAATTTCTATATAATTTAAGCGACACAATAAAAGCTTTTTCTATTCTTTTATTAACTGATTTATGTATAGGATTCCATTCGCCCCATGGTTGGGAACTAATGATTGCCTCTATCTACAAAGATTTTGGATTTGCTCAAAATGATCAAATTATATCCGGCGTTGTTTCTACTTTTCCAGTCATTTTAGATACAATTTTTAAATATTGGATTTTTCGTTATTTAAATCGTGTATCTCCGTCACTTGTAGTGATTTATCATTCAATGAATGATTGAAAAATGATCGACCGATCCAATTATAATGTTTCTTACTTTGTAACATAAGTAAAACAGTCAAAATTGTACTTATTTTTTCTACCCACCCGGGGGATTCCTTCAATATTCGAGTAAAATTATTTCATTAAATAACAGAATCATAGATAGGAAACTATACTAGTGACTTATCTAATTTTATTGTAGAAATTTTCGGGATCAATGATTGGACTATGCAAATGAGAAATACCTTTTCTTGGATAAAGGAAGAGATTATTCGATTCATTTCCGTATCGCTCATAATATATATAATAACTCGGGTGCCCATTTCAAATGCGTATCCTATTTTTGCACAGCAGAGTTATGAAAATCCACGAGAAGCGACTGGCCGTATTGTATGTGCCAATTGCCATTTAGCTAACAAGCCCGTGGATATCGAGGTTCCACAAGCCGTACTTCCTGATACTGTATTTGAAGCAGTTGTTCGAATTCCTTATGATCTGCAACTGAAACAAGTTCTTGCTAATGGTAAAAAAGGAGCCTTAAATGTGGGAGCTGTTCTAATTTTACCTGAGGGGTTTGAATTAGCCCCTCCCGATCGTATATCGCCCGAGATTAAAGAAAAGATAAGAAATCTGTCTTTTCAGAGCTATCGCCCCACGAAAAAAAATATTCTTGTGATAGGTCCTGTTCCTGGTCAAAAATATAGTGAAATCACCTTTCCTATTCTTTCCCCAGACCCCGCTACTAAGAAAGACGTTCACTTCTTAAAATATCCCATATACGTAGGCGGGAACAGGGGAAGGGGTCAGATTTATCCCGACGGGAGCAAGAGTAACAATAATGTTTATAATGCTACAGCGGCGGGTATCGTAAGCAAAATCATACGAAAAGAAAAAGGGGGATACGAAATAACCATAGTGGATGCATCGGATGGACGTCAAGTGGTTGATATTATCCCTCCAGGACCAGAACTTCTTGTTTCAGAGGGCGAATCCATCAAATTGGATCAACCGTTAACGAGTAATCCTAACGTGGGTGGATTTGGTCAGGGGGATGCGGAAATAGTACTTCAAGATCCATTACGTGTACAAGGCCTTTTGCTCTTCTTGGTATCTATTATTTTGGCACAAATCTTTTTGGTTCTTAAAAAGAAACAGTTTGAGAAGGTTCAATTGTCTGAAATGAATTTCTAGTTTATCAATATCAAGTTCTAAAAAAAACCAAATTTTTGTTGGAAATTGTGTTATCTAATTCTGTATGATCAAAAAAAACTTATGAAAAGCCTTTTGCTTCTTTATATTCTTTTTCTATCAGATTTTGGGAATTACTTGTACCGCATTATTAGTCATAGTATGTATGCTGTGAAGAAGACTATTTGACTTTACTTAACTCTTCTTTATTCCTTTGTTTTTTCAATAAAAAAAATGGAAGCGGTATGATTATGTTACTATTGTCAGATTTAAATGCCATAGAATGAATCAATCGTTTTCTATTCTAATAGAATAAAAGTTGACTAAATACGAAACATAAGATAAATAATCGGGGAATATAAACCAAAGTATAAAAAAGATGAATGAGAGGAAAAAAGAATTCGATTCTAAGAGGGATTATTTGTCTTCCTAGTCTTTGACACAAGAAAAGGTATTTTCCACAACCCTTTACTTGTGTCGAAATAATAATAATTCTTGATCTCGTTCGTGAAAGATTCCTATTTGTAGTTTCCATTTTTTTCGAGTTTTATCAGAAACCTTTTTTAGATTTATTACATAAATCATAAATAAAGTAGTAATGGTGGACAAACAAAAAATATAGGAAAATTTATTGAACAAATAGAACTTCTTCAATAAACTTATAAACTTATAAAAATAGAAGTATATATATTATTAAGAAATATATATAATTGTGATTGTGTCATCCAAAAGGAGAAATCGAGTGATTCCTTCTTTAATTTTGAAAGTATCGACGGCTACTATCCAGGACGAGATATTCTGCTGAAGTTAAT